AGTTCAGAACAAGGGTTAATATTCATATTTGTTTTCTTCTATTGGGAATAATGGAACACTGCCATTTGTAGGAAAAAAGAGAAGCAGATTTATTCTATACTCGATAAGTACCAATACGCAATGGGAAGGTTGAGGCCTTTTCTATGAGCGAATATGCTCATATTCAGCGACCTGGTGGGGGGGGTTGGAAAACTAATTGGTTTGGTGTATAATAATAATAAAGAAGCATTTCAGTTCGATCTAGGAGGGAGTTGACAAACCGATTAGTTTTGATTATAATCAAAATACTAAAAATGAAAGAAGCAATCGAGGAGGTAGTTGACAAGTTGGTTGACAAGTTTAGTGTTTCATAGTATAATAATACTAAAACTACTAAAAATGAAAGAAGCATTTCAGTTTCTTTTTTACCGATCGTCTGTAATATGCGGAGCTAAAAGCCCAGGAATACTTTTTTCGAATAGTGTCGGTATTGTAGATTCTACATGATTCTCAGGTATTAATTTTCAGAACGTATTTTCATTTTAACCCGCTTGTTACCTATTTGAACATTTTCGAATAGTGTCGGTATTGTAGATTCTACATGATTCTCAGGTATTAATTTTCAGAACGTATTTTCATTTTAACCCGCTTGTTACCTATTTGAACATTTTCGAATAGTGTCGGTATTGTAGATTCTACATGATTCTCAGGTATTAATTTTCAGAACGTAGTTTAGTTTTAACCTTATTTTAACAACCTCATTTTAATCTATATGGCAATGCAAACTTTGTGTTTCTTGGTTCTAAATAAGTTACGGCAGATGGAAGATCTTCTGGAAGATCTTCTGGAAGATCTTCTTTCATCACATCGTATTCTTAGGATTTTGGGCACAAACGGTACGCCGTATCCGAACGATTCTAATGAGACGCCGTCCTTTCCAAAAGGAAATGGGACACCATATCATAAAGATTCTAGTGGTAGATCTTGTCATAAAGATTCTAGTGGTATTCTTAGGATTTTGGGCACAAACGGTACGCCGTATCCGAACGATTCTAATGAGACGCCGTCCTTTCCAAAAGGAAATGGTACGCCATATCATAAAGATTCTAGTAGTAGGTCTTGTCATAAAGATTCTAGTAGTCGACCTTGTCATAAAGATTCTAGTAGTAGGTCTTGTCATAAAGATTCTAGTAGTCGACCTTGTCATAAAGATTCTAGTAGTCGACCTTGTCATAAAGATTCTCGTAGTAGGCCTTGTCACTTTCGAAACTACCCGTCCGGACTTCCCGATTCTGAGAAAGACAAAAAAGCTGATCCACGCCAGGAAGCGGACACTGCTGCGCTTCAACGGAGGCAAAACGAAGAACGAGCTTCTACGCTTCGCCGGCACGAAGAAGACACTGCTGCGCTTCAACGGAGGCAAAACGAAGAACGAGCTTCTACGCTTCGCCGGCACGAAGAAGACACTGCTGCGCTTCAACGGAGGCAAAACGAAGAACGAGCTTCTACGCTTCGCCGGCACGAAGAGGATGGAGGCCCCTGGATTGGATTTCCTTACGGAATTTTGTAAACAACGATAGATACTTCAATTTCGACTAAGTGAGGATTTCTATACTAATCCTCACTTAGATAGATAGATACTTCAATAGAAAAAAATAAAAAAATCCTAGATAAATACTTCAATTTCGACTAAGTGAGGATCTAATCGATATTAATGAATAAAAATTCCAATTTTTGATTATAATAAGATATCTTTATAAATAATAATAACAGGGACAAATAGTAAATCGAGGTACACATTCTATGCCACTTCTAAGTTTTCCCTCAATTTTGGTACCATTAGTAGGTCTAGTATTTCCAGCAATCGCAATGGCTTCTTTATCTCTTCATATTCAAAAAAATAAGATTATTTAGAACCGATGGGATCAAATCTCATTCATTTTGTTTTTGTACGACAACCCCCGGGATTTATTTTTTTATGGAGTATGGTATAAGCGGCTTCGGCCGAAAAACTCTTATGGAGAAGACGATATATGGGTAAAGGGAGGATGTAGATATCTTTAATGGGAGCATACGAAGGATATGTTTAGATCTAATCAATTTAATGAATTACTCCTAAAGGTTCCCATCAAACTAGTGCTAGTTGATGAGAGTGACTTCGGAAACAAAAAGACTAAAGTCAAATTCATTTTGGGTATTCTCTCAATTCCAAGAAAATGCAACCGGGTCAAGTATGAGTTGGCGATCAGAACAGATATGGATAGAAACTATAACGGGGTCTCGAAAAATAAGTAATTTCTGCTGGACTGTTATCCTTTTTTTAGGTTCATTAGGATTTTTGGTAGTTGGAATTTCCAGTTATCTTGGTAGAAATTGGCTATCTTTATTTCCGTCTCAGCAAATCATTTTTTTTCCGCAAGGGCTTGTAATGTCTTTCTATGGGATTGCGGGTCTTTTTATTAGCTCCTATTTGTGGTGTACAATTTCTTGGAATGTAGGTAGTGGTTATAATCGATTCGATCGAAAAGAAGGACTAGTGTGTATCTTTCGTTGGGGATTTCCCGGAAAAAATCGTCGTATCTTCCTCCGATTCCTTATAAAAGATATTCAGTCGGTCAGAATAGAGGTTAAAGAGGGTCGTGTCCTTTATATGGATATCAGAGGGCAGGGAGTGCTTCCATTGACCCGTACTGACGAGAATTTGACTGCGTGGGAAATTGAACAAAAAGCTGCTGAATTGGCCTATTTCTTGCGTGTACCCATCGAAGTTTTTTGAGAAATGAGAAAAATTTTCTCCGCAGGAGGGGAAAACTCAAGAATCTTCTTTTTCTAGAACAACATAACTTAACTGAGGTTTCGTCCGAACATTCATTCGAGCTAAAGCAGGCTTATATGGGACAAGGATCCAAAAATTTTTTTGAGTTGGAGTCTTTTTTATATGTGTGTAAACACAACTTAATGCAATAAAAACAAGAAGTAACAGATTGAAAGAATGGATTCATCTCATAATCAACCCTTTGGAACTAAAACCCCCTTTGCTATTTAATATTTTTATATATTTTATATTTTAATATATAAATCCCGACGAGTTGGAATTGAAACTTTAGATTCAGATAGATCATATCCGGTAAAGTTTTTCAATCGACACGCCCTATTTATCTATTTTTGTGCTCCGTAATGCCTAAAGAGTTGGATGCCTTAATAACGATTACGGAGTTTGTAGCTCATATTTGATCATCACAATATTCTTCCGAAACTTCCCCCAATTATTCTATTCCGGACTCCTCATAGTCAGCAAACTTTTTTCGAAATATTAGCTATTTTGATAGAATCCTAAAAAGGGAGTTCTTTCATCTCAAAATCTGAATAATATTCATATTCATTACTTAATTCTTTCGGCCATTCCTCGAAAGGAGCTACTTTTGACCAATTGAGTTGAGAGATCGGGAAACAATATTTTTGATTCTTTATTCATCCGAAATTAAAGAGGATTCTTAGTCAATTTTGGTACTCTTTCGAGATGCGAGAACTAAGCCCAAAATTAGAAATCAAAAAGAGTGAATAGATTCCTAGCTTCGATACCGTGGAATAGAACTCGTACGTAAGAGAAATATTCAATGGCATAGAATCGATGACTGAGATATTTTCATTAACAATTCACAGCTGAAAAAAAAAATGGCAAAAAAGAAAGTATTCACCCCTCGTTTATATTTAGCATTTATAGTATTTTTGCCTCAGTGTATTTCTCTCTTATTTAAGAAAAGTCTGGAATCTTGGATTACTCATTGGTGGAATACTGGGCAATCTGAAACTTTTTTGAATGATATTGACGAAAAGAGCAGTCTAGAAAAATTCATAGAATTAGAAGAACTTCTCCTCTTGGACGAAATCATCAAGGAATACTCGGAGACACATCTACAAAATCTTCGTATAGGAATCCACACCGAAATAATCCAATTAATCAAGATACATAACGAGGATCGTATCCATACGACTTTGTACTTATCGACAAATCTAATCTCTTTCGTTATTCTAAGTGGTTATTCTATGGTGGGTAATAAAGAACTTGTTATTCTCAACTCTTGGGCGCAGGAATTCCTATATAATTTAAATGACACAACCAAAGCTCTTTCTATTCTTTTTTTAGCTGATTTCTTTCTCGGATTTCATTCGACCCGTGGTTGGGAACTAATAATTAGCTCTGTGTACAAAGATTTTGGGTTTGTTCATAATGATCAAATTATATCTTGTCTTGTTTCGATTCTTCCAGTCATTCTAGATAGCATTTTAAAATATTGGGTTTTCTATTATTTAAACCGCGTCTCTCCGTCACTTGTCGTGATTTATCATTCAATAAGTGAAAGTTGTACATAAGCAAAGGAATTCAAATTGTACTTACTTTTTCTATTTCTACCCGGGGATTGATCCTAGAATATTATTCCGGTAAATAGCAGAATCGTGGATAGGAAACTAGATTAGTGACCTACTCAATTTATTGTAGAAATTTTTGGTATCACTGGACCATGCAAACTAGAAATACTTTTTCTTGGATAAAGGAACGGATTGCTCGCTCCATTTCCGTATCGCTCATGATATATCTCATAAACCAGACATCTATTTCAAGTGCATATCCCATTTTTGCACAGCAGGGTTATGAAAACCCACGAGAAGCGACCGGGCGTATTGTATGCGCCAATTGCCATTTAGCGAATAAGCCCGTGGATATTGAGGTTCCACAAGCGGTACTTCCCGATACTGTATTTGAGGCAGTTGTTCGAATTCCTTATGATATGCAAGTGAAACAAGTTGTTGCGAATGGTAAAAGGGGAACTTTGAATGTCGGGGCTGTTCTTATTTTACCGGAGGGGTTTGAATTAGCCCCGCCCAACCGTATTTCCCCTGAAATGAAAGAAAAGATAGGAAATCTGGCTTTTCAGAGCTATCGCCCTAATCAAAAAAATATTCTTGTCATAGGTCCTGTTCCTGGTCAGAAATATAGTGAAATCACCTTTCCTATTCTT